TAAAAAATAAAATGAAGATGAAATCCGCCCAATGTCAAATTGAAAACTTATTTTTCGGTAAATCCATTACGAAATGCTTTTGTAGAATGTCCAATATCCGTTTTAGATCTTCTATTCGAAAATGCTTAATTTTCATAAGATCCTCTTGACTCTTATTTAAAAGGTCTAATAATGTATGTATATTGGACTTTTTGAGGCAATTATAGGTCCTGGAAGGCAATTCTGATTGGTCAATAAAAATACATTTCAATGCTATTTCTTTTTTGTTTTTTCTTAGTTTAGCCAACCCATCGTGAAGGGTAAAAAGGGGTAAAGTGGCCTTCTTTTGATTGTACTCGAGATTTATGTTCTGTTCTTCTGCATGTAGAAAAGGAATAAATAAATCAATCAAATTACGGGAGGCTTCGTGAAGTGCTTCTTTAGGAGTTAAACTCCCATTCGTCCATATTTCGAGAAAAAGGATCTCTTGTTTTTCAGTTCCATTCCCATAAGAATGAATACTATAATTCGCATTTCGAACAGGCATGAATACGGCATCTATAGGATAACTTCCATTTTGAGCGTTGTTTGGTGTTTTCATACGATATCCGCGATTCCTCTCGATTTGTAATCCAATACAAAAATCAATCGGTTCCGTCAGGCTAGCTATATGCTGTGTAGTATCAACGATTTCCACAGAAGGCGGCGAGATGATATCTTGAGCAGTTACGGATCCAGGACCCTTAACGCAAATAGATGCGTCGCGAGTTCCATACAGATTACTTCGTAATACAATTTCTTTCAAATTCATTAAAATTTCATGTATTGATTCTTCAATACCTATTATTGTAGAATATTCATGTGGTATCTTTTCAGATTTTACACGTGTTATACATGTTCCTTCTATTTCTCCAAGCAAGGCCCTTCGTATCGCGATGCCTATCGTATCCGCTTGACCTTTCAAGAGTGAAGACAGAATAAAACGTCCATAATAAAGACGTTTACTGTCTGCTCTCGATTCAACACACTTCCACTGCAGTGTCCGAATAGATATTTCTACTTCCTCTCGAAGCATAATAATATTATTTGATCAGATCATTAAATCATTTATTTCTCTTGAAATTCTTTAAATTCTTCGTTCTACACCCGTCGTTTTTTAGGAGGTCGACATCCATTATGTGGCATCGGGGTTATGTCTCTTACAAAACTTAATAGTATACCACTTCTACGAATGGCCCGTAATGCTGCATCCCTTCCGAGACCGGGACCCTTTATCATGACTTCTGCTCGTTGCATACCCTGATCAACCACTGTACGAATAGCGTTTCCCGCTGCGGTTTGAGCAGCAAAGGGTGTCCCTCTTCTTGTGCCCCTAAACCCACAAGTACCGGCGGAAGACCACGAAACCACCCGACCCCGTATATCTGTAACCGTTACAATGGTATTGTTGAAACTTGCTTGAACATGAATAACTCCTTTTGGTATTCTACGGCTATTCTTACGTGAACCAATTCGTCCATTCCTACGTGAACCAATTCTTGCTCTAGGTTGTGCCATACTTTATCATCTCATAAATATGAGTCAGAGATATACGGATATATCCATTTCATGTCAAAACAGATCTTTTATTTGTGCTGTGCATTGGTTGTTTTTTTGAGAATTCCTTTTGAGAAAGATTATCCTTGTCTCTGTTTATGCCTCGGGTTGGAACAAATTACTATAATTCGTCCCCGCCTACGGATCAGTCGACATTTTTCACAAATTTTACGAACGGAGGCCCTTATTTTCATATTTTTCATTCCTTATCTTAATTCCGAATCTATTCCTTGGAAGAAAATAAGTCTCTTGAGATTTTGACCCTCTAATTGTATCCCCACAAAGGGAATGTACCTAATCTAATCGTTCGAATCTTTGTTGCGGAGTCTATAAATTATACGTCCCCTGGTTGAATCATAGCGACTTACTTCAATTTTTACTCTATCGCCTGGTAGTATCCGTATAAAACTACGTCGGATCCTTCCTGAAACATACCCTAGAATCAGATCCTCATTATCTAAACGAACCCGGAACATACCATTGGGAAGTGATTCAGTAATTAAACCTTCGTGAATCAATTTTTGTTCTTTCATTCCAGGCAAATCCTCTTTGAAGTATCAACTAATGTAGGAGGAGTGATATTAGAAAGGATCACCATATATAACACAAGATTTCTCCACCGATTCCTTCTAGTCGAGCCTCGCGGTCTGTCATTATACCTCGAGAAGTGGAAAGAATTACAATCCCCATTCCACCTAAAATCTTAGGAATTCGTTGATAGTTGGAGTAGATTCGTAGACCGGGTCGGCTGATACGTTTTAAAATGGTTCTATATTGTCCTTTCCTATTCCTTCTATGTCGCAAAGTTGAAACCAAGAAATATTTGTTGCTTTCTCGATGTTTTCTCACGTTTTCGATAAAGCCTTCTCGTAGAAGTATTTTAACAATATTTTCAGTGATATTAGTAGATGCTATTCGAATCGTTCCTTTTTTATTCATGTCAGCATTTCGTATAGAAGTTATTATGTCGGCAATAGTGTCCTTACCCATGACGAACTATAAGTATTGGTGTCTACAAGTTTTGATATAATCAACATGCTCTGCTTTTTTTATGAATTATTAAAAAAGGAATTATTAAAGGTATATGCGTGAGACACAATCTACTAAATCAATTAAATCAATTTTATTGAATCTATTTCAGATACCCTACTATATAATGATAATGGTCTCGTCTATTAGGATTTATAATACCTCAGGTGCTAATGAGACTATTTTAGTAAAATTCAACTGTCTCAATTCCCGAGCGATCGCACCGAAAACCCGAGTTCCTTTTGGATTTCCTTCTTGATCAATGACAACTGCTGCATTGTCATCATATTGTATTATCATACCGTTGTCACGTTTGAGCTCTTTACATGTACGTACAATTACAGCTCTGATCACTTCTGATCTTTGTAGAGGCATATTGGGCACTGCTTCTTTGATTACAGCAACAATAACGTCACCGATATGAGCATATCGGCGATTACTAGTTCCTATGATTCGAATACACATTAATTCTCTAGCCCCGCTGTTGTCCGCTACATTTAAATGGGTCTGAGGTTGAATCATATCATTTTTTTTTAATCGTTTTTTTTTCAAAAAAAAGCAAAGGGCGAATAAAAAAAAGAGATATTGTTTGGTCAGAAAAGAAATAAATAAACCCGCGTTTGGTTACTTGTTTTCATCACACCTCTTTCCTTTGGTTCCACATTAATTACCCCGCAATAACGAATTGAGTGCGTATAGGCATTTTTGACGCAGCTATTGAAATAGCCTCTCTGGCTACAATTTCTGATACTCCACTCATTTCATAAAGTATTCGACCCGGTTTAACGACAGATACCCAATATTCAGGAGCTCCTTTCCCCGAGCCCATACGTGTTTCTGCAGGTCTTACGGTAACAGGTTTATCTGGAAATATTCGTACCCACAGTTTTCCGCCACGACGTGCATATCGTGTCATTGCTCGTCGCCCCGCTTCTATTTGTCTAGATGTGATCCAAGCGGGTTCAAGTGCCTGAAGAGCGTACCTACCGAAACAAATACGATTGCCTCGATAAGATATTCCCTTCATTCTTCCTCTATGTTGTTTACGGAATCTGGTTCTTTTGGGGTATATAGTTGATGGTTGTTTTTCAATTCCATCTCTACTGCAGAACCGGACATGAGCGTTTCTTCTCATCCAGCTCCTCGCGAATAAAATAATTCATGATTCAATATATTAGAGATATACATGTATTTAAAGAATAATACACTGAATCATGCATGGTATTTGTGAGATCTAATCTAATCTGTCATGTAGGAAGTTTTATATCTTGCTTGTATATACAATTCTATCTAAATCTCTATTAGAGTATTAGAGATAGAATGCTTTTTTCTAATTTAATTAATTAATCTTCATTTTATTTTTTTTACTTTTATTGAATATTGAATCGCCCAATACAAATAAATAAGTATAAGTGTTTCGCGGGCGAATATTTACTCTTTCACTATCCGTTTCATTCCTAGAGTCATTCCATGACTTCTCAGAATAAATGGATTGGTCTTTGGTTCATTCCGCCATCCCACCTAATGAATCATTAGGATTCGTTTTCAATAGAATCTTCTGCAGTCACAGGTTCCGTCGTTCCCATTGCTTCTCGATTAATGGCTAGGCCTGAATTCTGTAATGGAGCTTCTAATTCCATTTTGCCTGAGTCAATCCCCTCAGTCTTTATTGACTCGATGCTCTTTTTTTTTTTCTTATGAATTGAACCGGATTCATCTAATTATTTTGTGACGAATCCGTATTGATGCTTTATTACACTCACCGCCTTTTGTTTTATGTTATGAGATGATTCATAGACCATACATATTGGAATACTATATCATTGAGATTTTCGTTCTTTCTTTCTCTCACCCTTCTATTTATCCATATCCCTTTATTTTTGCTTCACAACCTAGGGTCTGATTGATTTGTTTTTTTTAAAAAAGATTGATTTCAGTTGCTACAACGATATGATCGATACATCATATAGTGACTGGTACCTTGGATCTAAATAATATGAAGCAATGAGCTGGTTATTAGTTGTATAGTTATTAGTTCGGACTATGAGCTGGTTTTTTGTTTTTTGAATCCTAACGTAATCCTAAACTAAATAAAAAAACCGACGAGTCACACACTAAGCATAGCAATTATACCAAATGGTCAATTGAATTTTTATTCAACCCTATATAATTAGAATTAGAGAATAAATTAGAAGAATGAGAATTTTAGAGGAATAAGAATTGCTCATTTTTGATTGAACGAAAAAAAGAAAGGACCATTATTCCGTGTCTGCAAATATCCAAATTTTTATGCCTAATGCCCCGTAGATAGTTCGAACTGTATAGGAGCAATAATCAATTTTAGCTCGAATGGTTTGTAATGGAACTCTTCCTTCTCTGATCCATTCGACACGTGCAATTTCTTTGCCGTCAATACGCCCTGCAATTTGTACTTGAATTCCTTTTGTATCCGTTTGTTCGGTTAATTCAATAGCTTTTTTCATTGCCTTTCGAAATGAAACTCTATTTTTTAATTGTCCAGCTATAAATTCTGCAAGAATATTCGGTTGTCCGTAAGGTTTTGCAATTCTTGTGAGAGCAATGTTGAGTTTTCGGTTCACAGAATTCAATCTTTTTTTTACACTGCTTTGCAATTCTTCGATTCCTCTTGGTCTACTTTCTATTAAAAATTTTGGGAATCCCATATATATTATGACCTGGATCAGATCTATTCTTTTTTGAATCTCTATACGTGCAATTCCCTCGACACCGGAGGATGTTCTCATATTTTTTTGTACATAAGTCTTGATACAATCATGTATTTTTTGATCTTCCTGGAGACCTTCGGAATAATTTTTTGGTTGTGCAAACCAAACGGAATGATGACTTTGGGTTGTACCAAGTCTGAAACCAAGTGGATTTATTTTTTGTCCCATACTACCTCATCCCATACTACCTCTCCCCCGCTATTAGTCCATATCATCCTCTTCTCATAGTTCATAGATAGATACTTCTCTTTCATATTAATATTTTTCAGGTTCTCATATATCCACCCTCTCTTTCTTAACCATATGCAAAAGTCTTGATCTTTAGATATATCTTGTAATACGATAGTTATATGACACGTAGGTCTTTTTACCGGATAACCACGTCCACGAGCTCTAGGTTTAAACCTTTTTAGCAAAGTACCTTCGTTAACTTCGGCTTGACTAATGATTAAATCCTCTTTGTTGAAAGCCATATTGTGACTAGCATTTGCTGCTGCAGAATAAACCAATTTAAAAATTGGATAACATGCTCGATAAGGCATGAGTTCTAGCATCATAAGGGTTTGTTCGTAGTAAAGCCCACGAATCTGATCAAGTACTCTTCGGGCTTTGTGAGCAGACATACGTATATATTGACCTAAAGCATATATTTCTACATTCGGATCCCTCTTTATCATAAGGTTCACCTCCTATCAATAAATGATCAGCACCTATATTCACTTTTTTATTAACATTAAAATTAAGGACGAGATCCACTATCGCTTCTCGCATGTCCCCGGAAATTTAGAGTAGGTGCAAATTCTCCCAATTTGTGACCCACCATACGATCTGTTATATAAATCGGCAAATGAATCTTTCCATTATGAATAGCTATTGTATGGCCGATCATTGTGGGTATAATGGTAGATGCCCGGGACCAAGTTATTATTATTTCTTTTTCTGCCCTCATGTTGAGCTTTTCAATTTTTTCCAATAAATGATTAGCTACAAAAGGATTTTTTTTTAGTGAACGTGTCACGCTAATTACTCCTATCCTTTTTTCCTTTTTTTTTTGTAAAGACGAAGAAACATATTCTATTTACTAATATTCTCCTATTTACTACGGCGACGAAGAATCAAACTATCACTATATTTATTCCTTTTTCTACTTCTTCTTCCAAGCGCAGGATAACCCCAAGGGGTTGTGGGTTTTTTCTACCAATTGGGGCCCTCCCTTCACCACCCCCATGGGGGTGGTCTACAGGGTTCATAACTACTCCTCTTACTACAGGACGCTTACCGAGCCAACACTTAGATCCGGCTCTACCCAAACTCTTCTGGTTCACCCCAACATTACCCACTTGTCCTACTGTTGCTGAGCAGTTTTTGGATATCAAACGGACCTCCCCGGATGGTAATTTTAATGTGGCCGATTTACCCTCTTTTGCAATCAGTTTCGCTACAGCACCCGCTGCTCTAGCTAATTGTCCACCCTTTCCAAGTGTGATTTCTATGTTATGTATGGCCGTGCCTAAGGGCATATCGGTTGAAGTAGATTCTTATTTTTGATCAATCAAAACCCCTTCCCAAACTGTACAAGCTTCTTCCAAAGCATACGGCTTTCTGGATGTATATGATGATATCTAGACAGATGGATCTTATATGAATCGTATGATGAAGTACCACATGAGTGGATATATAGGAATCCAAATCTGCCGAATCACTCATGTTATGATCTTCTACATCCTAGGTCTCCCCGTTCCGTCATCTGGCTTATGTTTTGCATGTAGCATTCAGACCGAATGACTCTATGAAATTACGTCGATACTTCCACATATTACGGGTAACGTAGGAGACATCTCTATTTTCCCCCGGGGGTAGAATTACCACTGCTTAGCTTTCAATTCGCCTCTGACCATCAAATGAAATGTGAATAACCCGTCCTCCTCTCTTTGAAACAAAGGGCGCTTCCGGCTCTGTCGGTGCTTCAAACAATTTTGTCTTCTCCATATTACCATATCTCTAGAGTCAATAATCTTATATGAGGAACTACTGAACTCAATCACTTGCTGCCGTTACTCTTCAGTTTTCTGTTGAGGTCTATTCCATAGAGGTACTCAAATTGGATCAGTGATCGATTTCTAGGTTTCGTCGTAAACCTAATTGGTTA